AAAAGGATCCCATGATCCTGAACCGATCTTATCTGAGATCTAAAATCCCAAGTTTGTTTATGAAGAGCAAATCTAATTATATTAGTGTCTATAATAGATTTCTTTTGTATAATACTAATCGATAAGGCCTCATTGGTAAGTGCTACAAGATCTCGTACATTAGAACCCAGAGTTATCGACCCAAACCCATTAGTATGGAACATTTTCTTTTCCAAGTGAAATCCCCTAGTATAGGAAAGAGTAAAAAAGTGCTTTCTTTGTTGTGGAATAAGAAGCCTTCTTATCTTAATACAAGTATTTAATTTATTCGGAGCTATTAGAGCGGGATCTACTTTTTGGGGAATATGAGTCGAAGCAATAACAAGAATATTTCTAGTAGAACTTTTTTCCGAATCCCTGGAGAGAGAGTTCACTAATAAACCAAGGGATAAGTCATTCGATTCATTCACATCCAGATCATGAATGTTTGGAATCCAAATTATGCAAGGAGACATTGCTTTTGCTAATTCGAATTGAAGGGTAAGAAAAAATCGGTCTATTTCTGGCATCATATCCCTAGTTACCGGATCCTCCATACTTAGAAACTTCAACTGCTTACCAAAGTCACGGTCGAAATTGTCACTATCATACCTATCGTAATTATAGCAACTACCCTCGTTACTAGGTAAAAGACTGTAAATGGTACCCTCTCTATCATCAAAAATTTTCTCCTCAATATCATCAATATCAAAACCCTTAGGATAATTATCCAGGAACTTGTTTACAAATACTGTAATCAAAGGAACATAGGAGTTTCTCGCTAGATATTTGACCAAATAGGATCGTCCAGTTCCTATCGAACCTATCACTAAAACACCCCTAGGAGGAGATAGGGCTAAACGGAGCGAAAAGGGTTTCCCATGAGATGGAAAATCCAAACTACTAGCCCCACACGGGATTTCTGAATAAGTGATTGTCTGATAATGAGCAAGGAATATCCGTCTTTCTGCTAAGCAGGATGTATTGAACTCATAATTCATTAGATACTTTTTATGAATGTCAATTAAATATTGTAAGTAAATTGTTCCCGGTTGCTCAATCATTTGATAACCAGAGTTATTCTTTGATAAACGATCACTATCAGTCAGACTCAATAAAATTTGATCAATCCTTTTTTCTGTCGTTAAGGTAGAGAACTGAACCAAGAATTCTCTTTCTTTATCAGCAATGAAATCACTGTTCAAGATCCAGGATTCTATTTTATCATAAATCCAATCACTATTCACGTTTTTTCTTTTTCTTATCAAGGAATAGATCGCTTTACTTGTATGACTTAAATGTCTCGTATTTTTTAAAAACGCGATTCGATCGATCGGATTTGGTATAATACTTATGAGATCGATGAGATTAAAATCTTTCTTCTTCGAACGTATGGATTTACCCCCAGAAGCAGAACCTCGTCTTTCTTCTATCAAATTTCCTAATTGTTCTAGAACAACTAGAAAGATATCCTTTAACAAGAAAGAATTCAGTTCCGATATAGGATACCTATCCAGAAGTTTTTGCAACTCAATCATGTATGAGGGAATCGTCAAAGATTTGACCTGTCCGAACTCTGTCTGTAACTCACTATAGAATCGAGAAACAAAGAGAAGGTGTGTAAGAACGAGATATCCCGTAACAAGAAGAAAAAAAAGGATTAGAAACTCCAGAATATTTTGTGATCTCAGATGTGTCGATATCAATGGTGACTCATTATTTGGATTAAAAGTATCTTCGCCCACGTCCACAAGAAAATTATGTAAACACTTACTCCAAGTATCACTTATAGGATTCGGTTGTGAAAGACACAACTTTTTCCGAAGACTTCTCTCAGATTCATGCATAATATCATGAAAAATAGATACCCATTTTTGAAATTTTGGACTGCTACTTAGTAGCTCCAATAGCTTTGAAAAAGTATCTCTAAATATTAAATTTATACGTTTTTGCACTGTCGAGGTAAGGAACCATGGTATTATATATGGTCGGAATCGTTTCAATTTGGAGAGATTTGAAAAAACACTCTTTCTCTTTCTTTGGAAGTTTCTATACATCTGCCCTTTGTCAAGGGATTTTTGTCGACAAAGACTACGTTTTTTCGCCTTTTCGGATGATAAAAATTTTTTAGAGTATGGAGTGTGAATCAAACCTATGTTTGAATCGAAATTGAGATACGGATCCGAGTTCTTCCCTTCTGAATCAGGTAGATTCATATCTGAAAGAGGTTGACAAAAAATTCTTTCAAAATTGACTATTTCTTCCTCTGTTAGAGGTGTTCCGGAAATGTCTGCGATCGAGTAAGTAGCTCTACGAACGAATGGATCGGATCGAGTTGGAAAATGGAACGATTTGTACAAGTTATATTCTTCATCACCACTTTGCGCAAAATCATTAGGTATCAATATGTTCGATATCTGTAATTCGATTGGTGAAATAATATCTCTATCCTGTTTTTTTTTACTTCCGCACAAAGAAAATAGTTTGTTGCGAATGAACAATATATTTAGGAATTGTCCATACGTAAAATCATAATTACAGCACCTTTCCACATAAAAAGAAAATCTTTTGTTACAATCGAAACCAAAGTTATATTGATTATTCACGAATCGAAGTCGATTTACTTTATAAAAAGAGGATATCAATGAACTTCTATTAAATGGTTTCACGGGATTCATCCAATTGTCTTGATCCTGGGATATCATTGAGAAATAGGAATCCGTTTTATAAAAGGATTTCCTGCGATTCTTTCTAGTATGGAATGAGTCAAGCATCCAGTTTGGTATCTTATTCAACAAAATTGGTGATATTGTTCCCTTATTGATCAATAATTTCAATTTTTGGGAAGTATAATAGTCATCCAATAAGAAGGGTTTTCTTTTTTTCAAATGCACCATTTGAAGACCCATTGATTCTAACAACTCATTATTAAGTGGATCATTCGGACGTTTCAATTCATACATGTGGATCTCTGACCTATGAACGGGGATACTCCCGAAACTCACAAATAAAAAAGGAAGTGAGTTAGACAAAAAGGGAACAAACCTGGATAAAAGGGGAAGAAACTTGGAGAAAAAGAAACAAAGTGACTTAGACAAATCTTTTTTGTCGATAACCTCAGACCAATCAATCGAATATAGATTCATATCAATCGAATATAGATTCATATGTAATCGACCGAACCCTACTTGAAAACGTCTATTCTGCTCCGAAATGAAATGGACCAAATGTTCCTGGAAATTCTTGGTCCTATTGGACCATTTGTATTTATATGCATTTGGATCCTTATTCATGGATCTCTCGGTTCCATAAATCAAAATAAGAGGATCAAAGCATTTCTTCTGACTCTTTTTCAAATTTGCCAAATGTTGGTTGATCGTGGATTTCCTTATAGGTCTCTGATTCAGACTATCATTTTCTATTTGATACCTTTGAATTACATATGCGAAGTTTCGATGGAATCTATTCCATAGATTTCTTATGTAACCGTAGGTAGTATATTGTATTTGAATCTGATTTCGGATCAATCCATATTGATTGACTGACTCGATTATGCGGTTTCCAGTAAATACCACTTTTGCGTCTTGAAAAAAATTCCGGCAAGAGGTCTGGACCCGTTTTTTTATCATCCTTGGATCAAAATATTCATTTTCTTCATAAAAAAGAGGAGGTAGAACCAATAAAGATTTCTTTTTTGATTCATCCCTGGAGTTGAATATCTGATTTACGAATTCTTTTTGATCCAATCCGGAAGAATCAATAGAAAAAGAGAATCCCTTATGATACACTAGATCCGGCTTGGTTATTGATAGATTGAATAGATTTGCCATTTCTTGAAATCTCTCTTCTGATTCAAAATCGTGGTATCCCCGCCTATTCCGGTCATGGAATAGATGAAATAAACCAAAAAGTGGATTTTTGTTTAAGAATGAAATCTTATCAGAACTATCAAGTTCATCCTTTGAAACCCTATGACATCCTGTATCCGCGGAAATAGGATGAATTGAGACAGTATTTTGTAAATACATAATTATCTTTACTATATTGGCTATTTCTTTATTTTCCGATTGCCTCGAAAGAACAAAAGAAACACCTTCTTCTTTCTTAAATAATTTCGGATCTCTAGTGGACCTTTCAGTAGGATTCAAATCCAGATGAAGTTCTGACCACCTATCGGAGAAAAAAGAGTGGTTTGTTCTTCTAGGATTCCCAAGAAATTCTTCTATTTCTTCCGGAAACAAATGATTATTCATCTGCGTATGATATTTCGAATCCTCATTCCTAATGGAATTGATATGATCCTCGGATTGATCAGAAGATCTTTTCAATTTCCTAGAATCCGTTACTTGAATAAAACCAGATCTCTGAGATATCTTTTTTCCTTTTGGAAGATACAGGAGCGGAACAATTAACCTATTGATATTGAACGAATCTTTTGAGTCTTCCAACCTATCATTACTGGATCCAATGGAATTCATAGGTATAGGAAGAAGCCCTGTTAAATAGATATTTGTTCTTTCGATCATCTTTCCGTTGTTAATACGATATAGAAGGATCGCTACTACAAAGAGTACTAGATTCTTGAGCGTGAAATATCGAATCCTTGTTGAACCTTGTGAATTGCGTGAAAGTAGGATACTCCAAATTCGGGAGTCTAAGAGTTTTATCAAACTTTCTTGATGGAAAAAAATGTGAACGAAAGATACCACTGAATTGAATTGAGTCCAAGAATCTAATAAATAGGGAGAATTCTTGATCTCTCTAACTATTTCTCTGAATTCCAAAACCCAGGATTGGAATTGGTGTTTTTGCATATATACTCCTATAATTGCATTGATTTATCCAAAAGATTTCACTTCAATTGAAATTTGGTTATTCATGAGGTAGTAGGATCCCCACGAAGCATCCATGGCTGAATGGTTAAAGCGCCCAACTCATAATTGGCGAAGTCGTAGGTTCAATTCCTACTGGATGCACGCCAA